TCCTGTCCTGTCGTCAATTGACAGTATGCCTTAGGGCGCAATATAATTTAAGTGGTCAAATCATATTTTGGTAAAGCACCTTGAATCCACTGGAGAGTAAAGGAGATTGGATCCAACGCAGAACCCTTTGTGAATGAGAGAGAGAAAGACGAGAAAGACCAATGAAATCAAGTTTCAAGGTTGTAATTTAATGGTAAAGTTTGATTACCATTAACCTCCAGAATAGTTAACGAGTTTTTCGGTTTGATTCATCTCCTAAAGGGGGGTTCTCGGCCTGAGTTATATTAAGTTAAGGTGGCCTTAGGCATTAATTACCTATGGTATTTTTCTTATTACCTATTGTATTTCTAGTGCTTTTTTATTTCCTAAAGGTGGCCGGGACCTATTATTTCTAGTTGATTTATGAATCAAGATGGCCATAGGCCCCTATGGTCCAGTGGTTACGACCTCTCTCTTTCACGGAGAAAACGAGGGTTCAAGTCCCTCTAGGGGTGTACCAAGACTCAAGACTATAGGAGTGGGATTTTCTATCAAGTGATCCATATTTGTCAAGTCCTTCTAATAGTCTACTTAGTGGGACTTTGTATTTTAGATCAAGTGATATGTATTTGTCAAATCTGCCTGGGAGACGAAAGGAAGTTGATTATGGAACGTCTAAAATGAATTAGGCGTTGGGTCGATGCCCGAGTGGTTAATGGGGACGGACTGTAAATTCGTTGACAATATGTCTACGCTGGTTCAAATCCAGCTCGGCCCAACAATTTGTCAATCTACTATCAGATGGTAGAACACTCTTGTTCTTAAGAAATACCTGATACGAGAGAATAAAAAAGAGTCCAAAATTTCTGCTAGATCTCTTCTTATTTCCCTGGGATTGTAGTTCAATAGGCAAGAGCACCGCCCTGTCAAGGCGGACGTTGCGGGTTCGAGCCCCGTCAGTCCCGACGGATCCAATAAGTACATCAATTCGCCTCTCCATTTTCTGTGAAAGAAGGGACAGGGAGCATAATTGAATTCCGAAGGGGTTTCCCTTCTTTTTTTCAGGATTCTGTCGAAGAAAGAACAAACCCTAAACTAAAATCAAAATAACTAAACTAGTTAAGTTGATAGAATATTCCATCTTTTCTCCCGCGACTCATCTTTCTCATACTTCTTTGTCTTCCAAAGAAATTTAGATCATTAAAATTTAGAACCTAATTACTCTATTTTTCCACTTCGCTTGTATTGTTTGTTGGAGTTTTGTAGTTCGGACGGGTGGTTAGATTTCGTTTCGTTTGATGGTTTTATAAAGAAGACCTAAGGTAGGTTATAGAAAAGAAAGAACAGAAAAGAAGGATAAATAAAGTAAAAGAATTTTTGATTGGTCCGGGAATCCAATCTTGGATTCGGTATGGATAAAAGATGTTCGTATGTTATACTATTCAATTCTCGACGACGAATTAATTTAATAGCTCAGATATTGTTATTCATGATCCGATTCAAGATCATCGATAGGTAATGCATTCATTGAATTGACAGGTGAAAGATTTATCATCTCTATGGGATTAAATCCCGAGTTATTGTGAAATAAAAAAACGATGAGATTATGGAAGTAAATATTCTTGCATTTATTGCTACTGCACTGTTCATTTTAGTTCCTACTGCTTTTCTACTTATAATTTACGTAAAAACAGTCAGTCAAAATGATTAATTACTTTAAATGAAACTTGACTTCTGAATTCTTATCAATAGTTGAAGAAATCAAATGAAAAGTATTCTATTTTTTCGTCTTAAATGAAATCAACAGGCTATAATCGTCGGTATTCTATGAGATTCGAGAGTATGGTAAGTAAGAAATTCATTTATTACTTACCATACTCTCTATTAGTGTTATAGTAGCGTATCAAATTGTTTCTAATAAAGTTGGTATACTATATTAGCTTCTATCTTCAATATATGTAGTTATGAATCCATATATGGAATTGACGTAGGATCCAATTCTATTTCTTTGATACATCTGTTTATTCCGATGAATCTGAAATAATTGTTTTGTTGTTTTTTGTTGTTATAGAATACATTTATCCACTAGAATCCAATGGAATTTCGAAATGAAGATCTTTTTTTCAATTCAAATCAAAAATGCGTTGCAGAACGATCTATAAAACAATTGATACCGTTTCATTCCTCAACTAAATTAGGAGTGCTTCTAAAGTCCACTTCTTCCCCATACTACGAGTGAAAGGGAAAATGTAAAGACTACCATTAAAGCAGCCCAAGCGAGACTTACTATATCCATGTGAATTATGTCCCTTATCTATATGATAGAATTATTCCATTATTGCTCACTAATAATAGTAGAATCAATGGTCCATAGTCAAAAAGGGATTCTGGCTGAACACTATTGATGAACCAATTAAATCAATACATTTCAAAAATTTCTATTTCTAATCGGGAAAGACTAAACACAAGTAAAATAAACAATCACACTACAAAGGAATGTTACTAATGGAACATCTAGTAATAAAATAAGAGGGTCCATTCCTTTTTTCTTGCCCTTCAAAGTAAAAAAAGATCAATTGCTATCTATTACAAACTTTTTCCTATTTGATCTAATACGTACCCTTTCCCGATTGTCTCTCTGAAGGAGTTGAGAGATAGTATATTATACTATTGACGAGGGGTTTCAAAAAAAATTTTTCCGCTTTTTCTTTTCTAGAAAAAAGTAAATTATCCATCTCAATCTAATAGTGATTGAATGCCTGAACACTCAGAGATTCTCGCGAGTCTATATATGTAAATTACAGTATAGAAAGAACTTCCCCCAACCAGTAATTAAAGGATCTGCCGGCTATCCAATCAAGACTAGACATTACATTAGTAGTAGAAAGGAATCGGGAAATCTTGCTTCGACCATTAGAATCTTTCTTTTCATTTTGGATTCTTTTCATTTTGTATTCAAAGATTTCTTTACAAAATCCCCAGAACGGATGTTTAGAATCAACCAAGTATTAACAGTCCCCTTATTCTGCTGGGTAAAATTTGGTTGAGTTATATCAACAGAACAGAATAAGAGATTTCGATTCGTTTGTTGATGAGGCGGCACCCGGATTTGAACTGGGGAAAAAGGATTTGCAGTCCCCCGCCTTACCACTCGGCCATGCCGCCAAAACGATACACAATAGGATCAAAATTTCCTTTTTGGGGTTGGATTACTAAATTTTAGTTTATTGTACTTGCATCCCTTTTTAATCCTTTTTCTAAATTGATAAAAATTAGAAAAGAAACCCTTTTTCCCCTTTTGATTGTATTTGATCTACCCCTTCGATTGATTGTATAGTATCTCAAAACACACAATGCCAAAAAGCTTCCCCTCATTTTTCTATTGAAAAAGAAAACGTCTATTTTCACTTAAAAAAACCAAAATTGATGACAAACGGGAACCATTAACTATTCGTTGACTGAGAATTCGTGAATGATTCTTGGATTTGAATCTCAATTTTGGTTTGCCTAATGACATAAGAAAATACAAATTGATACATACTTAATTGATTGTTTTGAATCAAAAATCCTTCTCAATTTCCATTATAACAAAAATGATAAGTATATGTAAACCCCAGAACGGAAATTGTTACACAGATACCAAATTGGCTATTTAGAGTATGTTGCCTATAAATAAAAAAGAAAGTCAATTTTTTGGAACAAAAAAAGGCCCGGCTGGGTATTGACCGGGCCAGGCCAAAAGAGCACTTCGAACAAAATAAAAGCAAGAAGGTCTTCTTTATTTATCTTTCTATTTGGATCTTTCGAGCATCTAAATGAAATTGCTAATTATATAATAACGATAAAGAATGTGAAAGAAATACTTTGTTTAATCCTTACGTGATGTGTAATATAACATAGTAATTATCTTTTTAAATTGGGAGAGATGGCTGAGTGGACGAAAGCGGCGGATTGCTAATCCGTTGTACGAGTTATTCGTACCGAGGGTTCGAATCCCTCTCTTTCCGTTTCCGTTGATGACTTTCTATTTTTTTCTTTCAAATTTAGCAAACCCCTGCTTATTTTTTTCCTAGTTAAATGTGTGGAATAGCTAAAATAAAATATTAAGAAAATTGTAAAATCAAGCAAGAAAAACGAAAATTTTATTTTATTCTTCACGTCCAGGATTACGTCCTGGATCATTGGATAGGAATCCAAAGATGAAGAGAGAAACAAAGAATATTACTACTGTGTAAACGAAAAGTTTGAGAGTAAGCATTACACAACCTCCAAGATCATTTTTTGAAAAAGAAAAACGAGAAAAGAAAAGATAATAGATCCTCCATTTTTATATCACATATCCTATTTTGACACCAAGAAATGAATTATATAAATAGAAAAGAATGTTCAGAAATTCAAATGAAGTTTAAATTTTTAATAAGCGTCTTTGATTACCACAAATCACTTTCATACCCACAATTAGATATTATAAGCGACCCTAAGCCAATAAGGCCTTTCGCCAAAAAAGGGATTCAAATCGGGAAATGGGGCGAGCCGAATTTCTCGCGGCTATCCGAGAATTTCAATGTTTGAATTGAAGGTTCATACTGTCAGACTTATTTGATCTTATCAATTGTTATCATTTTTCTCGAATAAATCATGAATTTTCTAGGATACTATTAAAGATCTTATCGAAAACTTACAGCAGCTTGCCAAACAAAGGCTAAAAGAAAAAAGAACAGGGGTATGACTGGCATAACATCTACTATTGGATTCAAAAAAGCATAGGCTTCGGGCAATTTGGCGAAGAAAAGACTACTCGGATAAAGGGCAGAATTAAGACAGATCAAACTAAAGATATTAAGCATAACAGACATTTTTTTTCGTCGAGATAATTGCATTTTGATTGAGTTATTGATATAAGGAAAAATGAAGAAAGTAAGGTAGGCAAAAAAATCTTTCTTTTTCCACTCAATCAAAAATCCTCCAATTCTCAAAGGAGAATAGAAGAAATCATACTTTCATACAATATCTTAATTGAATTATATGTAATGATCAATAAATTCAGTTGAATTCTAGATATACACATGTCAAAATCCTAGCAATGAATCTATAATCAATTCTATAAAGAAGAAAGATTTTCTATAGATAGTTAGCTGGAATTGACGAACACTTAATACCAATATTATTCTTTATTAGTATTAGGTCCAATAAAAATAGAAATGGGGCGTAGCCAAGCGGTAAGGCAACGGGTTTTGATCCCGCTATTCGGAGGTTCGAATCCTTCCGTCCCAGAGCATATCCCTTGTATCCGAATACTTCTTTTTTTGTTCAACAAGGTTCTGTTTCAAGGTCTAATATTGGATAGAATATTATTCCTCTTTCTTTTTTGATTTTGAATGATTCTTTTCGGAATCATATCTGGATTTTTCACAAACTGAACTAAATCGAGTTCAAATAACATGCAAAAGTAACTAAACCCTTTTGTGATCCAGATAAAGATAAGATGGGACATAGATCTGTAGAAAGATTACTTAACCTCAGGTTAAACAAAATATGAAAATACATATAAAAGAGGAAGTGCTTCGCCTATAGGTATGTATTGTTATCCTATTTTAGTGACAAAAAGTCTTTCTATTTTTGTGAAAAATCATTTGCATCCCTAAAATATTAAAATTGAAATATTTAACAATGATATTTCTTGTTATTGTTCGATCTATTTAGATTATTTGCTTTACATCATTGACAATTCCATTCGAAAAGAAACAGAAAATGATCTTTCTTATGATAAGTCTTTACTGTAAAACTTGGCTCAAATAATGATGTAGAAGTAAGAAACTTTTTCAAGTATAAAGATTTGTAATGATTCTTTATGGATTGAATCTTTGGGAAGTTTTGGGAAGTTGGAATGGGTTAGTCTATCTTATTGAGTCACTTGAAGAGGCAGAGTCAAATAGAATTTCTTTATCCGTTTGATTTCTGTTAGTTATGTGATTTCTATATTTAGATTTCTGGATATTTCTGTTAGACTTTTTTTTGATATAGAGATTTATAGAAAAAGTTCCATTCATACAAAAAAGCCGGGGTATTGCTAATATTTCTTCAGAAAAAGATTTCTTGTCTATGTCGATAAGAAAAAAGAATAGAAATGACTATGTCTCTGTACCGACTGAACCAATGACTATTCATGATTCCATAATTGAATCAATTCCATACTGGTTCCAAATTAGAGGAATGTTATGGTAAAACTTCGTTTAAAACGATGTGGTAGAAAGCAACGTGCGACTTGAAGGACACGATCCGGTGTGGATTCTTATTCTTACATCCACCATTTTATATAGGAATGAAGGTGCTCTTGGCTCGACGTCGTTTTTCTATTCTACTAGAACCCTTCTTTTTTTTATTGGGTTGTAATGTAAATAGTTCGTGATGGAGCTCGAGTAGAAAGTATTGATTAATTTCTCAGGGGCAACGATCTAAGGTTAATGCCAATCAATAAATTGGAACAACTTCGTAAGTATATCTTTGATATAGAAATCGAAAGGACCCGATTCGAGCAAATTTTCAATTCAAAAAAATTTGTTGGAACGGCTAAAACTTTTTCGATCCACAGTGTATCGCGCACGAATCAACCATCGGTATTATTCTTTGATAGAAAGAAATCACAAAAGGGGTATGTTGCTACCATTTTGAAAGGATTAAGAAGCACCGAAGTAATGTCTAAACCCAATGATTTAAAACCAAGATAAAGGATCCCAGAACAAGGAAACACCACTTCAATTGTCTCACGGATCCAAATAAAGAATCCAAAGATATTTTAAACGAGACGAAAAAGGGGGGTTAAAGACCACTCAAAAAAAGAAAAATCTTTATTTATTTAAGATATTTGAGAATTATTGAACTTGAGTTATGAGTACAAATGATTTTTTCAGGAAGGAAGCTAAATAAAAATGACTATGAGTTAAATTATAGACTAATTGATTTTACGGATTCCTTTCCTATTTATTCTAATTTTATCCATAGACAAAACCTCGAATCATTTTTTATCGAGCCGTACGAGGAGAAAACTTCTTATACGGTTCTAGGGGGGGGGGTTCTTTTTCATCTACATCTATCCCGATGAGCCGTCTATCGAATCGTTGCAATTGATGTTCGATCTCGAAGAGAAGGAAGAGATCTTCGGAAAGTGGGTTTTTATGATCCTATCAAGAATCAAACTTATTTAAACGTTCCCGCTATTCTCTATTTCCTTGAAAAAGGCGCTCAGCCTACAGGAACTGTTCAGGATATTTTAAAAAAGGCAGAGGTTTTTAAGGCACTTTGCCCTAATCAAACGAAATTCAATTAAATTAAGGAAATAAAAACTAAGGATAGGATAGTGATTTCTATATCATTTTGGATATCTTTTCTATACTATGTTTTTTTATTTCCTTCTTTTCTTGCTCTATTCGTATCTATTTCTCATTGCTTTTATAGAATCTTTTTATAAAGAAACCTTTTTTGATGGATATTTACAAAATAGAAAATTCTGGCATTACCTGCAATCGGGTGGTTTTCATTCGAACTCTAATACCAAGTAAGAAACAAGGAATCGAAGTTCTTTATTCGACTTATTATATATGTATTCAATACACTATTGATTGCATAAATCCTTTTTCTACTTTTTCTTTATTTCTTCTTCATCTAAACTAAAAATTTTAGTATATATGCATATGCAGTGCCAATCCAACACAAGTTTTTTGACTATTATTTCAATTTTAGTTCTTGTATTTTTTCATCGTATTCTTTTATTAACCTTTATATTGACAATATTGTATCGAACAAATATAATTCATCGTGATAAGCAGCTCTATTGATTTCCGTCCCATAGGTTTTATTTTTTACCTGTTGATTCAAATGATGGGTTCGTTGGATTAGCTTTGCTACTCGGATTTTTGATTGAAAAAGTGGATAACATAGAAATAGCGGATGGTCGAGCATTTTTTACATTTCTTTCTTTTTTTGATCGGGAAATTTTTTATTTTTTCATCTAATTTAGTCATTTTTATGTTCCAAATAGATTAGAAAAATTTTTTCTATCTTTTTTTTTTTTTTTTTTTTTTCGTAGATAAATGCTTTGATTTAATCATTTTGTTTTATTCTGATTGTATCTACATACCCTTTTCTATTTGGGTTGCTAACTCAACGGTAGAGTACTCGGCTTTTAAGTGCGGCTAGAATCTTTTACACATTTAGATGAAGCGAGGGATTCGTCCATACCATCGGTAAAGTTTGGAAGACCACGACTGATCCTGAAAGGGAATGAACGGAAAAAATAGCATGTCGTATCAATTAAGAGTTCTGAGAAGATTTTATTCTTTCCGGCTCGATACAAAGCCTTCATTTAAATTATTTTATTCAAAGGGAGCAAATCGAAGTCAATTTAAAGTTGGGTCGAATTAATAAATGGATAGGGCCCCACGGCTTCAATTAATTTCATTTTGATTATAGGGAAAGAAAAAGCAACGAGCTTCCGTTCTTAATTTGAATGATTACCCGATCTAATTAGACGTTAAAAAAAGATTAGTGCCCAATACGGGAAGGCTTTCTCCCAGGAATGTATTCTTGATTTTTTAATGAATCCTAAATATTACCACTCTCCATTCCATAATGGAGAAGTATGTGTATAAGAAACAGTATATTGATAAAAAAATTTCCAAAATCAAAAGAGCGATTGGGTTGAAAAAAAGTAAAGGATTTCTAATCATCTTGTTATCCTATAATGAAAACGAACATAAATACTTAAATTGAAATGGAAAAAGAGAAGATAGAGAATCTGTTTATAAGTTTATCTGTATCCGAGGTATCTATTCGGTTTGTATTATAATACCTTGTTTTGACGGTATCGCACTATGTATATTTATAACCCCCAAAATCCTCTACCTTTCATTTAAATAGAATTTCAAATGGATAAATTCCAAAGCTATTTAGGGCTAGATAGATCTCACTACTTCTTATATCCACTTATCTTTCAGGAGTATATTTATGTACTTGCTCATGATCATGGTTTAAATGGATCGATTTTGTTGGAAAATGCAGGTTATGACAATAAATCCAGTTTACTAATTGTGAAACGTTTAATCATTCGAATGTATCAACAGAATCATTTGATTCTTTCTGTTAATGATTCTAAACTTTTGGGGCACAACAAGAATTTTTATTCACAAGTAATGTCAGAGGTTTCTTCAACCATTATGGAAATTCCATTGTCTCTGCGATTAATATCTTCCCTAGAAAGGAAAGGGGTAGTTAAATCCGATAATTTACGATCAATTCATTCAATATTTTCTTTTTTAGAGGACAACTTTTCACATTTAAATTATGTATTAGATATACTAATACCTTACCCAGCTCATCTGGAAATCTTGGTTCAGATTCTTCGCTATTGGATAAAAGATGCTTCCTCTTTGCATTTATTAAGATTCTTTCTCCATGAGTGTCATAATTGGGATAGTCTTATTACTTCAAATTCAAAGAAAGCGAGTTCTTCTTTTTCAAAAAGAAATCACAGACTATTCTTCTTCCTATATACTTCTTATGTATGTGAATATGAATCTGGCTTCCTCTTTCTCCGTAACCAATCTTCTCACTTACGATCAACATCTTCTGGAGCCCTTATTGAACGAATATATTTCTATGGAAAAATAGAGCATCTTGCAGAAGTCTTTGCCAGGGCTTTTCAAGCGAATTTATGGTTATTCAAAGATTCTTTCATGCATTATGTTAGGTATCAAGGAAAATCAATTCTTGCTTCAAAAGGGACGTTTCTTTTGATGAATAAATGGAAATCTTACTTTGTCAATTTCTGGAAATCTTATTTTGACCTGTGGTCTCAACCAGGAAGGATTTATATAAACCAATTATCCAATCATTCCCTTGACTTTCTGGGTTATCGTTCAAGTGTGCGGCTAAAGCCTTCAATCGTACGCGGTCAAATGCTAGAAAAGACATTTTTAATCGATAATGCTATTAAGAAGTTTGACAGTAGTGTTCCAATTATGCC